TCTTTTGAAAGGAGTCAATAAAAAAATCAAGATATGTACTAACTTAAATAGAATTTTCTAATTTTATATTCTTACTTATTGTTTATTGTGAGTCTTTCTTAAATACTTCAACTATTCAAATCAAGAAGTTACAATTGGTCAAATGATATAACTAAAGTACTCGTAAAACGTGAATACTTAGTTAGTCACTAATATATTTATGAAGATACCGAAAATGAAAAATTCAATGATTATTAAAAAATTTCTAGTCATAGAGCAAGTATAAAGAATTACACTAAAAATACTAATATGAATCATAGGATTAGATTAACTAAGATCACTAACCTGGCCTAATGAAATAAGAACTCGCTATTTTAGTTAGTTTATTCAAAATAATGAACTAGTTCATTATGGAATTGATTGATTTATTTCCAGTCTAATAAAATAAAAAATATTAAAGATTAAAGTTTTTCAGTAAGCAACAAGGGTGGGGTTCTTAACCCTTTCGATGTATTTTAGTACATGTAAATTAAATGTAGAACGACGAAAATAGGCAGAAATAGAAATGTAGGGTCTTTTTGATTCTTTATGTTATAGAGTTCAACCAATTTAATTGCTAGGGCACGGCATATTCTATAGATTTGAATAAGAAAGAGAAATAAAAGTATCAATATCAATCAATACAAATTTTTCTTTCTTACGAATATTGTATGGACTAGAAAAACCATTTTCTTTTTGAAAAAAAAATCATATATCCTCTTCTTCTAGTAATATTTTATGCAATTTTCACATATCTTTCACCTATCTACATTTATATGAAAATAATATTATCTAGAGAATAAAAAGAACAATTCGTTTTGAACAATAGATGTCTTTCACATCCAACTATAATAATGAGTAACCTCTTCATTTTTAAATGGCAGTTCCAAAAAAACGTACTTCTATATCAAAAAAGCGTATTCGTAAAAATATTTGGAAACGGAAGGGATATTGGGCAGCGTTAAAAGCTTTTTCGTTAGGGAAATCTCTTTTGACCGGAAATTCAAAAAGTTTTTTTGTGCGACAAACAAATAAGTAATAAAACGTTGGAATAATCTGAATTGATTTGACTCGAAAAAAAGGTCCATTTCATAATTAAAAATGAACAATTTACATTACCTATTGTTATTATTGTTGGGCTAATCAATATGAAATGGACCTTTCTTTTCTCCTATGATATGTGGAATAAGAATTCTTCTGTTTAATGAATTCTACAACTAATACTTTTTTTGTTTGAAAAAAGAATAAAGACAGGAGGTTTTAACCCTCTTTTAGTATGTTTTTTCATTTCCAAGGTGGGGAGTTTTATTTTCCCCATCGAACTATTTGTTACAATTCCAATAATAAATAAGAAAATTCTTTTTTCTCTCTATATCATATCTATAGAAGAGCAAATAGAAAATCTTTAGCTAAGTTAAAATTAATGAATTGTTGATACTAATTGATTCCATTTTTAAAACTTTTTGTGTAACTTTCGGACTTCTTAATTTCCTTTCTCTAAATTATTAGATAGATCTCCCATATATCTTTCGCTTTCAACCCAATCAAAAAAGCCGTTAGCTTAGTTAGGATATTGTGTACGAAAAATGTGTCATTTTAAAATAATTCAAACAAAATGGGGTCTATTTTGTAAAAATGCATTTTTTTGAGTTCGATCGCGGTAGAATTATCTAGTTACAAGAGTTCAATCTCAGGAAAGCATAACCTACACGAAAGTCTTAAATTAATTTAATAAACTGACACCCTAAATGAAAATAATGAACCTTCAAATCCCTATTTGAATGAATTTGGATTTATCAGTTTAAATCTTTCCTAAAAAACATTGCATTGAATTTACTCCTCCAATCTCGACGATTGAATATGAATAGGCTATTATGAGTTCGAGCAAGCCGCTATGGTGAAATCGGTAGACACGCTGCTCTTAGGAAGCAGTGCTAAAGCATCTCGGTTCGAGTCCGAGTAGCGGCATGCCATCTTCGAGAAGAGATACAATAGATCATATAATGAATTCAGTTCCCAATTTTAATTTCTTAATTAAGATTAAGGGATTCAAGATTTTTATGATATTTTTAACTTTAGAGCATATATTAACTCATATTTCTTTTTCGATGGTTTCAATTGTAATTACAATTCATTTGATAACCTTATTTTTCGATGAAATCGTAAAACTATATGATTCATCAGAAAAAGGCATGATAACTACTTTTTTCTGTATCACAGGATTATTAGTCACTCGTTGGATTTATTCGGGACATTTCCCCCTAAGTAATTTATATGAATCATTAATATTTCTTTCATGGAGTTTCTCCATTATTCATATAGTTCCGTATTTCAAAAAAAAAAAAAACCATTTAAGCACAATAACTGCACCAAGTGCTATTTTTACCCAAGGCTTTGCTACTTCAGGTATTTTAACTGAAATACATCAATCCGAAATATTGGTACCCGCTCTCCAATCTGAATGGTTAATAATGCACGTAAG